ATAAAAAGAGGTAAGGTGCCCATTTTTTTTTTAGTAAATTTTTACTAGGAACTAGTAAATGGTTCAGTTCAAATCGTTTTATCGATATGAGTGTCTTATATCGAATAAATTACTAACTATTCTATTCATTTTTAAGTCATTTCGATACTAACATAGTGGTAGAAAGAATACCCATGTTATGCTTTGACTTCAAACAGTTTAGCTTTAACCATGTTAATGGTCTCACATTATTGGTTGATAGAGAATCAAAGTTGATTTACCAATGAGTCACGAAATGCTACGGTTCTTACATATATATATGATTTCGAAATTGAATTTCATTTATTCAGAAGTAATTCGTCGAGATTGTACACCTTTCTTTCCTATTTTTTATCCTATTAATAAATAATAAATAAATAAAAGAACAGAAATAAAGTACCGCCGGTTGGATCCAACCTATTCTTGAAATAGACAACTCGCACACACTCCCTTTCCAAAAAAAATCAATACACCAAGCACTATACTCAGATTTATTGGATTTGTTGCTAAAATATCGGTATTAAACCCGAAACTTCCGGCGAATGGCCAGTGCCCCACCAAGTAAACAAAAGAATCGGTTACATTTTTCATATGCTCTCTTCATATAGATAGAACTAACAAAGAACCAGAATTCTTTTTCTATCACCTCACTTGTCTTTTTTTAATCGATTTCTTTATTTTCTTTTTTTTTATTGAAGTTTCAAATAAGATATTATTAGATTAGGTTTTAGGTTTCATGTCAATTGCGAAATATCTCGTTTGTTGAAACACTTTCTAAAAAAAGTAAAAAAAAAAAAAAGTTTCCGTTGTACTAAACTAAGGACGAGAAGGAAGAGAGCGAGCAGATCCGTGAATTCATCATCCTCAAATCAGTCCTCGCTGGTGGTATTGTCTCAACAATACAAATTAAGTAATTCTATTCTAGGAATAAAGTGTTGATATAATTCGAAGAAACAAAGGGCAAGTTCGATTTAATCAAATAAAAAAAAGGTACGTAAGATACTTTTTCACATTTCTAGGATTACATTAAACAAAAGGATTCGCAAATAAAAGCGCCAATGCCACGACCAACCCGTAAATTGTTAAAGCTTCCATAAAAGCTAGACTAAGCAATAAAGTACCTCGTATTTTACCCTCTGCTTCTGGTTGCCTCGCAATACCTTCTACGGCTTGGCCTGCAGCAGTACCTTGACCAACTCCAGGTCCAATAGAAGCAAGCCCTACAGCCAATCCAGCAGCAATAACGGAAGCGGCAGAAATCAGTGGATTCATAGGTAAGTTCCTCGCACAAAAAAAAAAGAAAAGAAATGGTTAATGATACAATTAACCAATGGATTATTACTTAATATTTTATTACTAAGATCCATCGGGTGGAAGTAACTAAAAATTATGAATTAAAATAAAAATTTTATTGAATCAACTGAATCATCAGAACTATTTCGATATCTCGTTTTTTTTAGTTTCTACCCACAATGGGGTTTTTGTAAATCCATATGCACACAGCTCTAGTTATTGCATTTCTTTCGAACCATTCTTTCATCAATTCTTCGTTCTTTATTCTATTCCATTCCCGAGTTCATCTGTTTTTTCATTCAATCCACGCATAGTCACAGACGAAAGAAAAGAGAAGAAAATCTTATTGGAATCCATCTACATACATATAAATACAGTGGACTGTAAATTGTAAATAAAATAGATTTTATATTATATAGGAATTATCTATAGAGATAATCCCTATATAACTAATGAATATCTAATATCACATATACATTTCTTTCTTCTATAACGTGTACTGCCCGCATTTCATATGGAATTGTATTCTATAATTATTTTTCGAAAGATACACATGAACTGAACTTATAGACATTACATATATCTAATTTGAGCTCCCTAAGCCATCCTTTTTCAATTCCGTAATATCGTCCATCTTTCCTCGTACGATTGATTTTAGACCATATATACTATGATATATATTTGTATCCGTATCTATTATGTTCCCAACCGACTGGATTCTCTTGAGCCATGCATGAATTGGAATAAGTTTAAAAGAAAAAAACTATTTTGAAGACTAGTTAATGATGACCCTCCATGGATTCGCCTATATAAGCCGCAGCTAAAGTTGCAAAAATAAGAGCTTGAATACCACTTGTAAATAAGCCAAGAAACATAACGGGTATAGGAACTAATGAAGGTACTAAAGAAACAAGAACAACAACTACTAATTCATCAGCCAATATATTCCCAAAAAGTCGAAAACTAAGAGATAAAGGTTTTGTGAAATCTTCTAGGATATTTATTGGTAAAAGAATTGGAGTTGGTTGAATGTATTTTCTGAAATAACCCAATCCTTTTTTGGTAAGACCCGCATAAAAATATGCTACTGATGTGGGTAAAGCTAAAGCAACAGTAGTATTTATATCATTCGTGGGCGCAGCTAACTCCCCATGAGGTAACTGTATGATTTTCCAAGGTAAAAGAGCACCTGACCAGTTAGAAACAAAAATAAATAGGAACATAGTTCCAATAAAGGGAACCCAAGGACCATATTCTTCTCCGATTTGGGCTTTGCTCAAATCTCGAATAAATTCAAGGACATATTCGAAGAAATTCTGACCACCGGTCGGAATGGTTTGTGGATTCCGAACAGCTATGATGACTGAACCTAATAAGATAGCAATTACGACCCAAGAAGTGATAAGTACTTGGGCATGGATTTGTAAAGCCCCTATTTGCCAATATAAATGTTGGCCTACTTCTACACCCGATATATCATATAATCCTTTGAGTGTTTTAATGGAACATGGTATAACATTCATATTGTCCTCTGATAGAAATCGAACTTAAAAAAAAAAGGAATTATTTTGATTCAACCATCTCTTTATGAACTCACCCACTTTAATAATTAATCGATTATTTACAAGCAATCACATAAGATCAATATCCCCAGTACTTTTTTTTTATTTATCTCTTTAAAATTTTTGAAATTCCGGAATAATAACCGATCCAATAAATCTATTGTATGGAATTCCCAAATCAAATAATTAACCAATTTGATTATTTTGATTTTTAATAATAATCAACGATTTCCTATATAGCTATAACGACCCTCACAAATTGCAAATACTAATTTGTTAAGAATCAATCGGATTGAAGCTATAGCATCATCGTTGGCTGGAATCGAAATATCTGCGAGATCTGGGTTACAATTTGTATCGATTAAACAAATCGTCGGAATCCCCAAAATGACACATTCTTGAAGAGCCGTATATTCTTCTTCCTGATCAACGATCATTACAATATCGGGCAACCCCGTCATATATTTGATCCCACCCAGATATGATTGCAGGGTAGATAATTTTCTCTTCAACATCGCTGCATCTCTTTTGGGGAGACGGTTCAGTTTCCCCATGTTTTGTTCTGCTCTTAAGTCCCTGAACTTATGAAGTCTCGTTTCCGTAGTGGACCAATTCGTTAACATACCACCGAGCCATTTTTTATTAACATAATGACACCGAGCCCTTATTGCAGCCGATGCTACTGAATCCGCTGCTTTATTTTTGGTACCAACGATTAAAAAGCTTTTTCCCCTACTTGCTGCATCAAAAACTAAATCACAGGCTTCTGATAAAAAACGAGCGGTTCTAGTAAGATTTGTAATATGAATACCTTTACGCTTTGCGGAGATGTAAGGGGCCATTCTAGGATTCCATTTCCTAGTACCATGACCAAAATGAACTCCTGCTTCCATCATCTCCGGCAAATTGATGTTCCAATATCTTCTTGTCATTTTACCCCACATTCCCTCTTTGTTTTTTTGCAAATAGACGAGATACCCTAAAAAAATAATGATTGTTCCGAGGGAACCTTCTAACGGGAATTGACCGTCGATACGAAAGTTCAAACCATTACATTAATTTCTTTTTATTACTTATTTTATTATTTTTATTTATTACCAAATCAATGATCAGATCAGATAAAAAAAAATAGTTAAATTAAAGGAAAGGGGTAAAAAAAATGAATCTCCCCTTAGGAATCCATAAATGATTGTTCTGATGTCTCATATAAATTGTTTTGGATGCAAGAACAAAAAAATTCTCTATGGTGTAACAAAATATCTCTCATTTCTAACTCGAATAGATTATTCTTTTTAATTTCCAAATGAATGTTCTTGTCTTGCCTTGAGCGGTGTACTAATTTTTGGAATCCGGTACCAACAGGTATAATCCCCCCCAGAACAACGTTCTCTTTCAGTCCTTTCAACCAATCAATACGCCCTCGTAGAGCAGCTTTTGCTAAAACCCGAGCGGTTTCTTGAAAACTCGCTTCGGATATGAAACTTTGAGTATTCAGAGATGCCCTCGTTATTCCCAATAAGATTGCCCGATAACAAATCGCTTCGTCCAAAGCACGTCCCGCGAGTTCTGCTCGCAATAATCCGATTAATTCTCCAGGTGAAAAAACATTAGACATTCCATCTTCTGAAACCAACACTTTTGATGTTACTTGACGTACAATAATTTCTATATGTCTATTATGGATCTGTACCCCCTGAGATCGATAAACCTTTTGAATCCTATTAACCAAAGAGATACGACTTTGGGCTATGGTTAGCTCAGATCCAATCATGAATCCCCAGGGTCTTCCAAGAATTCTTGGTATACATTCGTTCCAACTATCAACTCTCTTTTCGAGGTTCATCGATATGGAATCAATCGAACGCACTTCTAAGACTTGTTCCACTTTTGGAAGACCCTGCGTTATGTCACCAGATCTCGATTTTTCATATATAAATGTAACTAATCTATCTCCTTCGTAAAGTATTTTCCCATAATGACCATGAACAGTTGCTCCTAGAGTGACCAAATAGGGCTTTGCTGATCTTATAACTAAGGAATCAACGTGAACAATTATAATTTGACCAGATTTTTTTATGTTCGGTCCGTATTTGAATAGACATAGATTTTCACAAAAAAATTGTCCAAGGTTAATTATTGTGGATGTCTCTTCACAATAATTGTGACGGAGAAAGCACCAATTCAAACGGAATGGATTCAAGATGATGTTACAGCATAGATCGGGACTATAAATCCTATTATTTTCATCTATTAAACAGTATTTAAGTACTTGGAAAGTCTGTTTAAAATTATCAAGTAGCGAAAATCTCTTTAACAAGATCTGATTATGAGTTATTAAATGGTAAGATGAATAAAAATTCGCTATTTTAGGTACAATAGTACCTAGAGAACCCAGAAAATCTATAATTGGAATTATGGGCTGCGATTCTTTTGTCACATTGTTATATTTCGAACCATTAAATGGACCAATTTGAGAACAATTGGATGATGACAAAATAATCAAAGATTGGCATTCCTTATTTAGATTCAACAAGGTACCCATACCGATAGTTTCTTGATCTTGAGTAAGTGATTGAATCTTCGACTTGGAATAAAAAGGATTGATATTGGTGCTATTTAATCCATTATCGGGAATCAATCCCGAACCCACCGTATCATTCCTTTTTTCGGTATACGAAATAGTGGACTTGATTAAGTCAATTCTTATGAAATCGCGAATTAGATCATTTGCCCTTACCTCAATAAAGGAAGTATGAACCTCTTCTATAGAATCATTTTGTTCTTGGTCCCAATTCAATACTAAGCAAGTCCGAACTAATTGAATACTTGTGTGATAAATTCCGCGAATTGACTTGCCATTTCCATAAAGGATATAATTGACAACCCTAAGTTGGATATTATCTTTTTCCTGTAAGAGGTCCCGAGGGAAAAGTGTTGCTAAATTTATGCCATCAGCTATTTCATATGTGACTACAGGCCGAACTGAAACAAAATACTTTTTCTTGGTGGGTGTGATTCGTTGAACATAGATCCAATTTTTCAATTCTTTTTTTGATTCATTAAAATTTTTCTTTACCGCTCCTGGTGTTATCAAAATGCCGCTGTACCTGGATATCTTATCTGTCTCTCCAGGAAAATGGATATTTCCAGAAAAGATTTTCAGTTCAATACTTTTTTTTTTTCTCTCCACTCGGACCAATCCACCTACTTGACTTCTTGTATTTAAAGTGAGTCGTGTATCTACTCCAATGAGACTATTGTTCCGGACCATTATGGACGAAGACCCAGGTAAGATATGCACCTCTTCGGGAATGAAAAAAAAGCGATCTACTTTTATTTGTATTTGGTTAAATTCTTTTGTTCCTCGATACTCAATCAAATCCTCCTTTTTTACAATTGAATCTATCTCTACGGCCCCATATTTAGTAATTCCTGAACTGCTTCTTCTATATACTGGATCATCGAAATAAGCAAGAATACTATTTCTACGTAAAATACCATTTATGGGTATTTCAATAGAAATATCAAAACAGGATATTAGTTCTTTCTCTCGTTCTTGATCATATTGTAATGGGATGATGAATCTATTTCTTCGTCTTTTCGCCAAGAAATCCAAATTCTCTTGAAGAATAGAAGGAGATATGAAATTCCAATGACCATTGGATATGATTCGATCAGGTATTGAATATTCAAGAATTTCTCTATTTTTTTTACCAGAAGTATCCAACAATTTATGTCTTACTCGATGATTAGTCATTGAGAGGTCAAAGATATAGATATATTTTTCTTCGACAGAAAGAGAATGAACATTCATTTGATCTTGATCCTTGTGTAGCGAAAAAGACACTATACTGGCTGTACGTGACGCTCCTGCTAATATCCATAAATGACTTGTTTTTGGTAATAAATGAATATTACCATATGGGTATTCGGGTGCATGGTAGACATTGGTACTCCAGTGCATTTCTCCCTCTGATTCAGAATAAATATGCTTTCGGACCCTCTCTTTAAAATTAAAAGTGAATGCTCCGGCACGAATCTCGGCAATCAATTGTTCTGATTCCACATATTGACCATTTTGAACTAAAATCAAACCTTTTGGTGGAATATTCAGATTATGTATAATATCCCGACCCTCAAGAGTTACATACAAGTCTATAGAGCATAAAAAAGCAGGATGTCCATGACGGGTACGTGTGCGATGAACCAAATCCTCATTGAATTTTATTTTTCCACTAGAAGGAGCTCGTACATGTTCGGCAGTACCGCCTGTAAATACTCCACCCGTATGAAAAGTTCTTAATGTTAGTTGAGTCCCCGGTTCCCCAATTGATTGACTCGCAATAATACCTACGGCTTCTCCCAATTCAACCAGGTCCCCATGAGTGGAACTTCGACCGTAACATAATTGACAGATCCAAGATGTACTCCTACATGTAAAAGGGGTTCGAATATATATTGGTCGTGCTCGAAAAGTTATGAATCGATTGACAAGTCCAATCCCAATCTCTTGATTTCGAACGGCAATGCATCGTAGACCCATATATATATCGTCTGCTAATACACGACCAATTAGTGTTTGGACAAAAATTTTTTCCGTCATCCCTTTTCGAGGACTCACGGAAAT